AAACCTACTTTTTTACGATTACGGGGTTTATTGGAATATGAAATCCAACCCTGGAAATACAGAATCCCAATTTTTTTTACTACCCGGAGCTTCGATACATTTCGAAATCGAGAGATGTCTACCGGGGGAGGTTCTATCAGACAACAATTAGCCAATCTAGATTTACGAATTATTATAGACTATTCATTGGTAGAATGGAAAGAATTGGAGGAAGAGGAACCCACAGGGAATGAATGGGAAGATCGAAAAGTTGGAAGAAGAAAAGATTTTTTGCTTAGACGCATGGAATTGGCTAAGCATTTTATTCGAACAAATATAGAACCAAAATGGATGGTTTTGTGTCTATTACCAGTTCTTCCTCCTGAGTTGAGACCAATCTATCATATAGATGAGGATAAACTAGTGACCTCGGATATTAATGAAATCTATAGAAGAATTATCTATCGGAATAATACTCTTACAGATCTATTAACAACAAGTATAGCTACGCCAGAAGAATTAATAATATCTCAGGAAAAATTGCTACAAGAAGCCGTGGATGCACTTCTTGATAATGGAATCTGCGGACAACCAATGAGGGATGATCATAATAGAGTTTACAAGTCGCTTTCAGATGTAATTGAAGGCAAAGAAGGAAGAGTTCGCGAGACTCTGCTTGGTAAACGGGTCGATTATTCAGGGCGGTCCGTGATTGTCGTGGGCCCTTCACTTTCATTACATCGATGTGGATTGCCTCGCGAAATAGCAATAGAACTTTTCCAGGCATTTGTAATTCGTGACCTAATTAGAAAACATCTTGCTTCGAACATAGGAGTTGCTAAGAGTCAAATTCGAAAAAAAAAACCGATTGTATGGGAAATACTTCAGGAAATTCTGGATGACCATCCTGTATTGCTGAATAGAGCGCCTACTCTGCATAGATTAGGCATACAGGCATTCCTCCCCGTTTTAGTGGAAGGACGCGCTATTTGTTTACATCCATTAGTTTGTAAGGGCTTCAATGCAGACTTTGACGGGGATCAAATGGCTGTTCATGTGCCTTTATCTTTGGAGGCTCAAGCAGAGGCACGTTTACTTATGTTTTCTCATATGAATCTTTTGTCTCCAACTATTGGGGATCCCATTTCGGCACCAACTCAAGATATGCTTAGTGGACTCTATGTCTTAACGAGTGGAAATCGTCGGGGTATTTGTATAAATAGGTATAATCCATGTAATCGTAGAAACTATCAAAATGAAGATAATAACTATAAGTATACAAAAAAAAAAGAACCCTTTTTTTGTAATCCCTATGATGCAATTGGAGCTTATCGGCAAAAACGAATCAATGTAGGTAGTCCTTTGTGGCTGCGGTGGCGACTAGATCAACGCGTTATTGCTGCAAGAGAAGTTCCCATCGAAATTCACTATGAATCTGTGGGGACCTATTATGAGATTTATGGACACTATCTAATAGTACGAAGTATAAAAAAAGAAATTCTTTATATATATATTCGAACCACTCTTGGTCATATTTCTCTTTATCGAGAAATAGAAGAAGCCATACAGGGGTTTTGGCAGGGCTGTTGTAATTATATGCTACCAACGGGAATTCGAGTCTCTCCGGGTTAACTAGGACCATAATTGCGGAATTTCTACGTGAATCAAGATCTAGAAAAGGAAGTTTTCCAATCACTGACTCAAGCCCATTGTCAAATTCTACTCAGCGCAATATGGAGGTACTGATGGCAGAACGGCCCACTCAGGTCTTTCACAATAAAGTGATAGACGGAACTGCCATGAAACGACTTATTAGTCGATTTATTGATCACTATGGAATAGGATATACATCACATATCCTGGATCAAGTAAAGACTCTGGGTTTCCGACAAGCTACCGCCGCATCCATTTCATTAGGAATTGATGATCTTTTAACAATACCTTCTAAAAGATGGCTAGTTCAAGACGCTGAACAACAAAGTTTTATTTTGGAAAAACACCATCATTATGGGAATGTACACGCGGTAGAAAAATTACGTCAATCGATCGAAATATGGTATGCCACAAGTGAATATTTGCGACAAGAAATGAATCCTAATTTTCGGATGACCGATCCTTTTAATCCAGTCCATATAATGTCTTTTTCGGGAGCCAGAGGAAATGCTTCTCAGGTACATCAATTAGTAGGTATGAGAGGATTAATGTCGGATCCCCAAGGGCAAATGATTGATTTACCCATCCAAAGCAATTTACGCGAAGGACTCTCTTTAACAGAATACATTATTTCTTGCTACGGAGCCCGTAAAGGGGTTGTGGATACCGCTATCCGAACCTCAGATGCAGGATATCTCACGCGCAGACTTGTTGAAGTAGTTCAACACATTGTTGTACGTCGAACAGATTGTGGCACCGTTCGAGGTATTTCTGTAAGTCCTCGAAATGGAATGATGGCGGACAGGATTTTTATCCAAACATTAATTGGCCGTGTATTAGCAGATGATATATATATAGGTTCGCGATGTATTGCTACTAGAAATCAAGATATTGGGGTTGGACTTGTCAGTAGATTCATAACTTTTAGAGCACAACCAATCTCTATTCGAACCCCCTTTACTTGTAGGAGTACATCTTGGATTTGTCAATTATGTTATGGCCGGAGTCCAGCTCATGACGACCTGGTCGAATTGGGAGAAGCCGTAGGTATTATTGCAGGTCAATCTATTGGAGAACCGGGCACTCAATTAACATTAAGAACTTTTCATACCGGCGGAGTATTCACAGGGGGTACTGCAGAACATGTGCGAGCCCCTTCTAATGGAAAAATAAAATTCAACGAGGATTTGGTTCATCCGACACGTACACGTCATGGACATCCTGCTTTTCTATGTTCTAGAGACTTGTATGTAACTATTGAGAGTGAAGATATTATACACAATGTGTGTATTCCGCCCAAAAGTTTTCTTTTAGTTCAAAACGATCAATATGTAGAATCAGAACAAGTGATTGCTGAGATTCGTGCGAGAACATCCACTTTGAATTTGAAAGAGAAGGTTCGAAAACATATTTATTCTGACTCAGAGGGCGAAATGCACTGGAATACTGATGTGTACCATGCACCTGAATTTACATATGGTAATATTCATCTCTTACCAAAAACAAGTCATTTATGGATATTATTAGGGGAGCCCTGGAGATACAGTCTAGGCCCCTGTTCGATCCACAAGGATCAAGATCAAATGAACGCTTATTCTCTTTCTGTCAAGCCAAGATATATTGCTAACCCCTCAGTAACTAATAATCAAGTGAGACACAAATTTTTTAGTTCGTATTTTTCTGGTAAAAATCAAACAGGAGATAGGATTCCTGATTATTCAGAACTTAATCGAATGACATGTACGGGTCGTTATAATCTCAGATATCCGGCCATTCTCGACGGCAATTCTGATTTATTGGCAAAGAGGCGAAGAAATAGATTCATCATTCCACTCGAATCGATTCAAGAAGGCGAGACCCAACTAATACCTTCTTCAGGTATCTCAATGGAAATCCCCAGAAATGGTATTCTCCGTAGAAATAGTATTCTTGCTTATTTCGATGATCCTCGATATATAAGAAAGAGCTCAGGACTTACTAAATATGAGACTAGAGAACTGAATTCAATCGTCAACGAAGAGGATTTGATTGAGTATCGAGGAGTCAAGGTATTTTGGCCAAAATACCAAAAGGAAGTAAATCCATTTTTTTTTATTCCCGTGGAAGTCCACATTTTGGCCGAATCTTCTTCCATAATGGTACGGCACAATAGTATTATTGGGGCAGATACACAAATCACTTTAAATAGAAGAAGTCGGGTAGGCGGATTGGTCCGAGTGAAGAAAAAAGCAGAAAAAATCAAACTGATAATCTTTTCTGGAGATATCCATTTTCCTGGAAAGACAAATAAGGCATTCCGATTGATACCACCAGGAGGGGGAAAACCAAATTCCAAAGAATACAAAAAATTGAAAAATTGGCTTTATATCCAACGAATGAAACTTTCCAGGTATGAAAAAAAGTATTTTGTTTTGGTTCAACCTGTAGTCCCATATAAAAAAACGGATGGTATAAATTTAGGAAGACTTTTCCCGCCGGATCTCTTGCAGGAAAGTGATAATCTACAACTTCGAGTTGTCAATTATATCCTTTATTACGACCCAATTCTTGAAATTTGGGACACAAGTATTCAATTAGTTCGGACTTCTTTAGTGTTGAATTGGGACCAAGACAAAAAGATCGAAAAGGCCTGTGCTTCCTTTGTTGAAATAAGGACAAATGGTTTGCTTAGATATTTTCTAAGAATCGACTTAGCGAAGTCACCTATTTCTTATACCGGAAAAAGGAACGATCTGTCGGGTTCAGGATTGATCTCTGAGAAGGGATCAGATCGCGCTAATGTCAATCCGTTTTCTTCCATTTATTCCTATTCCGAGGCAAGGATTCAAGAATCCCTTAATCCAAATCAAGGAACTATCCATACGTTGTTGAATCGAAATAAGGAATCTCAATCTTTGATAATTTTGTCATCATCCAATTGTTTTCGAATAGGCCCATTCAACGATGTAAAATCTCCCAATGTGATAAAGGAATCAATCAAAAAGAACCCCCTAATTCCAATTAGTAATTCCTTGGGCCCGTTAGGAACAGGCTTTCCAATTTATAATTTTGATTTATTTTCCCATTTAATAACCCATAATCAGATCTTGGTAACTAACTATTTGCAACTTGACAATTTAAAACAGATTTTTCAAATACTTAAATATTATTTACTGGATGAAAATGGTCAAATTTATAATCCCTATTCATGCAGTAACATCATTTTGAATCCATTCCATTTGAATTGGTATTTTCTCCATTACAATTATTGTGAAGAGACATCTACAATCGTTAGTCTTGGGCAGTTTCTTTGTGAAAATGTATGTATAGCCAAAAAAGGACCGCATTTAAAATCGGGTCAAGTTCTAATTGTTCAAGTTGACTCTGTG